AGTGTAGTGAGTGAATATTTTCTCGTTCTTGGTGCGGATTGAGGTAAATATTTAGTCTCACTATTGATTTTTGTAGGCTTCATCTTGCCGTTTATTCTTGCTTTGTGCCTTTGTTTGTTGTTAATTTATTAGGGGTTTTGTTTTTTGTACCATATTGGGTGTCTATTAAGTGTCTAATATGTGGAAATGGGGGCAGTTATAGTGTAGTGAGTGAATATTTTCTCGTTCTTGGTGCGGATTGAGGTAAATATTTAGTCTCACTATTGATTTTTGTAGGCTTCATCTTGCCGTTTATTCTTGCTTTGTGCCTTTGTTTGTTGTTAATTTATTAGGGGTTTTGTTTTTTGTACCATATTGGGTGTCTAGTTGTACCTATATATTGGTTTTATTCTTGCTTTATCCATTCATTTTTTGATTGTTCTATATGTAAGTTTTTGCGTAGGTTTTTTTCTTCTAGATGAAGATTTAAAGGGATATCAGTTGTGTTGTTAATTTTCATTAGTTTTTATTAGTTGATCAAGTGTTTTTGTTTCTAGCAATTCATTTTAGTTTCGGTTAAATTTTGTGCCAGCAACCGCGGTTATACCCTGGAGGCGTTTGAATGTTTTTAGTTTGGTAGTTATTTGTGTTTTGTGGTGTTTATTTTCTTATTATTTGTTTATTAGGTGGAATTTTTATTTTTTTTTATGTTTTGTTATTTTTTGGAAGCTATGAAACTCTTATTTTAGACTAGGATTAGATACCCTATTATTTTTGAGTGTTAATTCTTGCTTGAGTAGTATTAGTTATGTTCTTGAAACTTAGAGAATTTGGCGGTATCTTGTACCATTCAGAGGAATCTGTCTCGTTATCGATAGTCCACGTTGTACCTTACTTAGAATTGTAATGGTTTGTATACCGCCGTTTATTGATTATCTTTTTAGGGTTGTTTAATTTTCTTGTTTCTTTATTTTGATTTATTTCAGGTCAAGGTGCAGCCTTTTTTAAGTGGTAGGATGGATTACATTGTTATTTGTTTTTTGGATTGTGTGTTTTAATACTCATATGAAACTGGATTTGGTTGTAATGTTTTGTAGATTGTTTTCGTGATAATTGGTTCTGAGATATGTACACATCGCCCGTCGCTCTCGTTTATTTTTTGTTAATGAGATAAGTCGTAACAAAGTGGTTGTACCGGAAGGTGCGGCTGGAGTGATTCAGATCATTTCTATTAGTTGAGTTTTCATTTACGCTGAATTATTGTGCCGTGCGATTCGGTATGGTCTGACTTTGTTTTCTTTCTTGTTTTGGTTTTATTGTGATTTATTTTGGTTTTGTTGAAGTATCATTTTTGTTGTTGTATATTTTTGATTTGATTTATTTTGCGATAGTTTATTTGTACTGTGGGGGGTTGTTAGTTTGTTTTTAGAAGTTGATTTTGTTTGTTGTACCTTGTGTATCAGGGTTTACTGAATTTTATTATTTATTTTTATTTCCCGATTTTAAAGGAGTTAGTGGTTTATATTAGTTGCTGTTTCATTAGTATTAATAATATTCTGTTGGTAGTGAAATGTTAATCGTCTTTGGTGGTTTCTGGTTTTCCAAGAAATGAATTTAATTCATGCGTCTTATCTATATTGTTTGTTGTAAGTTTATCATATTTTATGGGGCGTTAAGATTGAGGGGGATTAGCTCTTCATTTTATTTTTATAATTTTTGTTTTTATTTAGTTTTGTGGATTTTATGTTGATTTTCAATTTGATTATGTTAAAATTTTATT